TCTTAAGAGGTACACCTTCGCTAAGTATACCTAACTCTAATTTCCCGAATTCTCTAGAAAATTTCAAAAATTCTCTACAATCAGAGGGGATTGCCGATTCTCTAGAAACAGAGGACTTTCTATTTTTTCTAGAATTAGAGGGGATTCCCGAATCGGAGTGCGTTCCAGGTTTTCTAGAAGCAGAGAATCCTGCCAAATATCTAGTATCACAGAAGTCTTTTGTTGCCGATTATCTAGAATCAGAGGCTCTTTTCGATATGGAGAAAAGCCCGAAGAGAAAATATTTGGATTGGAGAATTTTCCATTTTTGTCTTACAAACAAAGAAAAAATGGAATTCTGGATTAATATTGAAAAAAACAAAGAAAATACTGAAACGGAGAGTAAGGGGAATAAATATCAAATAATTGAGAAAGACGGTGACCGAGATCGTTTTTGTGACAAAGATATTTTGTATCCTATGCTTGTCAAAAGAGGTCAAGAATTTGTAAAAAGACACCCACCTGAGTTAGATTGGATGGGAATGAATGACGAAATAGTATACTGTCTCGTATCAAATTTTGAATTGGGGTTCTTTTTTTCAAAATTCGACAAACTTTACAACGCATATAAGAGAAGACCGTGGGTAATACCAACCCAATTACTTCTTTTCAATTATAAAGAAACTCGATTTCAGAACCCAGTGAATCTTCAATCAATTCTCAGAATACCAAAGAGAACCACCAGGAGAACAAGAAACACCAGTAGAAGACTAATCACCAGTAGAAGCGTAATCACCAGTAGACCAAAAATAAAAAACGCCAAGAGAAGAATAATCATCAGGAGACCACAAACCAGGAGCAGAATAATCATCAGTACACCACAAAGCACCAGGAGAAGGAGAACAAAAAACACCAGTAGAACAGGAAACACCAGTAGAACAGAAAACACCGGTTGGCGGAATTTTCTTTTGAGTCCACTCAAACGGCGAGCTCACCAGCCATTCAGAGCGACCATAGATGCTAAGGATGTAGACGAAAGCATTTCGTCGAATATCCAAACATATACTTACCTGCTAAAAGACAAGGCCTTCTTTCAAAAGGACAAAACAAAGAAAAATCTATGGATTAAATCCTTGATTCGACGAAGAGAATTTAATGTGGACATTTTTGCTTTTCGGAGTCAAAAGAAAAATGCTCGGCTTAAGGATAGGACTAGGGGAGATCTAAAATTGATCTCTAGAGGAAGATTGGTTGTTGAGATTCCGCATGTACCGAAAAAAAACAAGACGAAGCTTAATGGAAAATTTCTTATGTATCAAACCATAGCTATTTTATTGGTTCATAAGACCAAACAACAAATTAATCAAGGATGCGGAGAAAAAAGCTATATTAATAAAGAGAATTTTTTCAAATCTATTGAAAGACTTAAAAGTCTAATTGGATTTAGAAAGAAAAAATATTTTCTTGTTCCTGAAAATCTTTTATCCACTAGAAGTCGTAGAGAGTTGAGAATTCTACTCTCTTTCAATTCAAAAAAAGAAAATGATATTCATATGAATACAGAACTTTTCAAAAGTAATAATAGAAAAAACTGCAGCCGCTTTGACATTATAGAAAAAAGTAAATATGACATTATAGAAAAAAGTAAATATTTTGATAGAGAGAAAAAGAAACTACTTCAATTCAAACTTTTTCTTTGGCCCAATTTTCGATTCGAAGATTTAGCTTGTATGAACCGCTTTTGGTTTAATACAAATAATTCCAGTCGGTTCAGTATGTTAAGGATACGTATCTATCCACAATTGAAAATGAAATAAAGGTACGTTTGTCATATATATATATTCTATAGCATATCTGATCTAATATAGGAAAACAAGGATATAGACACATTCCTTGTTTTCCATTCTATATTCTATTCTGATACCTGGAATTCGATTGCCTATCAATTCTATCTAGAAAGGAAGCCATGGAATTTACTTTGAGATACAAAATTTTCTCTTTTGTAAGTGAAGAGATATACTATCCTTTTTTATTTCTAGCCAACTAAAAAAAAAGAAAAAAAAAATTGTATTAATTAATAAGAAATTCTATTTGACAAAATTCGGAATTGCTAACGAATTGAAGATTTTTGTGTATAAAAAGAAAAATGAATTGACATTCTTATTTATTATTCTTATTCCATTTTTTGTTATTATTCCTGATCAATAAAACTATTTTAAAAATGGGCGGTAGGAGGAGGATTTAATTTTATGGTAAAAAATTCACCCATCTTTATTTCAAAAGAGGAAAACCCCGGATCCGTTGAATTTCAAATAATAAGCTTTACTAATAGGATACGAGGACTTACTTCACATTTTCAATTGCACAGAAAAGACTATTTATCTCAAAGAGGTTTGCGGAAAATTCTAGAAAAACGACGACGGCTACTATCTTATTTGGCAAAGAAAAACCCACTAGGTTATAAAAACTTAATTAGGGAGTTGGATATTCGGGAGTCAAAAACGCGGTAATTTAAAATTTAATTATTTGATTTATTCGATCTTGAATTTTGATGAATTTCTTTTCGTCTTCAGCAATTCATAGAAGAATGAATCGAGGAAATCACTATGAATGTACCAGCTAAAAGAAAAGATTTTATGATAGTCAATATGGGTCCCCATCACCCATCAATGCACGGTGTTCTTCGACTCATCCTTACTCTAGACGGTGAAGATGTTATTGACTGTGAACCAATATTAGGTTATTTACACAGAGGAATGGAAAAAATTGCGGAAAACCGAACAATTATACAATATTTACCTTATGTAACACGTTGGGATTATTTAGCGACTATGTTCGCAGAAGCAATAACAGTAAATGGGCCAGAACAGATTGGAAATATTCAAGTACCTAAAAGAGCCAGCTATCTCAGAGTAATTATGTTAGAGTTGAGTCGTATAGCTTCTCATCTGTTATGGCTTGGTCCTTTTATGGCGGATATTGGTGCACAAACTCCTTTTTTCTATATTTTTAGAGAAAGAGAATTAATATATGATTTATTTGAAGCAGCTACAGGTATGAGAATGATGCATAATTATTTTCGTATCGGAGGAGTAGCAGCAGATCTGCCTTATGGTTGGCTAGATAAATGTTTAGATTTTTGTGATTATTTTTTAACAAGAATTGCTGAATATCAAAAACTTATCACACGAAATCCCATTTTTTTAAAACGAGTTGAGGGAGTGGGTATTATTAGTGCAGAGGAAGCAATAAACTGGGGGTTGTCGGGACCAATGTTACGAGCTTCTAGAATACAATGGGATCTTCGTAAAATTGATCATTATGAGTGTTATGATGAATTTGATTGGGAAGTCCAATGGCAAAAAGAAGGGGATTCATTATCTCGTTATTTGGTCCGAATTGGTGAAATGACTGAATCCATAAAAATTATTCAACAAGCTTTGGAAGGAATTCCAGGGGGGGGTCATGAAAATTTAGAAACCAGACGTTTGGATTTTTATAGAAAAAGTGATCCAGAATGGAACGATTTTGAATACCGATTCATTAGTAAAAAAGCTTCTCCTACTTTTGAATTGACCAAACAAGAACTTTATGTAAGAGTAGAAGCACCAAAGGGAGAATTGGGAATTTTCTTGATAGGGGATCAGACTAGGTTTCCTTGGAGATGGAAAATTCGTCCGCCGGGTTTTATCAATTTGCAAATTCTTCCTCAATTAGTTAAAAGAATGAAATTGGCTGATATTATGACAATATTAGGGAGCATAGATATCATTATGGGAGAAGTTGATCGTTGAAATGATAATTGATACAACAAAAGTACAAGCTATTAATTCCTTTTCCAAATGGGAATTCTTAAAGGAGGCTTTTGAAATTGTGTGGGTACTTGGTCCTATTTTGACTCTTGTATTGGCAATAACGATAGGCTTACTAGTAATTGTGTGGTTAGAAAGAGAAATATCTGCAGGGATACAACAACGAATTGGGCCTGAATACGCTGGACCATTAGGAGTTCTTCAAGCTCTAGCGGATGGAACCAAACTACTTTTCAAAGAAAATCTTTTTCCATCTAGAGGGGATACTCGTTTGTTCAGTATCGGACCGGCCATAGCAGTCATATCGACTCTATTAAGTTATTCAGTGATTCCTTTTAGTTATCATCTTGTTTTAGCGGATCTAAATATCGGTATTTTTTTATGGATTGCCATTTCAAGCACAGCTCCCCTTGGACTTCTTATGTCGGGATATGGATCAAATAATAAATATTCCTTTTTAGGTGGTCTACGAGCTGCCGCTCAATCCATTAGTTATGAAATACCATTGACTCTTTGTGTATTATCCATATCTCTACGTGCGATTCGTTAAAAAACCTTTGCTATCCCCCCCTTTATTTATTTATTTTCTTTTTTTTTTTAGGAAATAAAGAAGAGAAATCATTTGAAGGAATATCCTTTATATTCATCATTTGAATTGATGAACTTAATTTGATAGCTATATGAGTGAAAGAAAACAGCTTTGAAATTTGCAGTAAAAAAATCGAGACTCATTTCTGATGTACAAGAATAATACAAAAATAAACATAAGAAAATGAGACCATTTGCCCCAAGATTGGTTGATTAGTCATCCTGGCTTGAAGCGGGTTCAAAAAACTGACTCTATTGAGTTTTTACTATTATGTCTAAGTATTACCATAATGCAAACGGACAATTGAAGACAAATGTGTGCGTGGTTAGGAACACCAAGATACACAAAGGATTAGTAATCGAGATTTTGGAAATTATCCAAATAGGGTATTTCTTCATAATATAATAAAGAATATTAATTGGGGCTTTCAATTAGTAGAAATGCTAAAGCAGTACTCCCCAAGATTCCGATTCAGAGTATGCTCCTACCGCATGATTAAAGAAATAACTATCAAAAACGAAAGAATCCTTTCTTTTTTTTAGAAAGAAGAATAGAAACGAAAAAGGATCCTTTGTTCTTCTTTTTTTCTTATATCCATTTATATTCGTACAAATCGAATTCATATCATAATTCATGAACTAAACTAATAGAATGTCTAATTCTTTTTCGTAATTGAAAACTAAAAGTTTCAATATATATTGACATTTCTGCAACGAGTATTTTATTGAAGGATAAAAGTTATTGCTAAAAAAAGAAAAATTTTGAAAGGATAAGATTGATTCCGAAGTACTTTTTTAGTATTCTAACAGACGGAATTTCATTGGTCGAATTTGGGAATGTTTCATAGATTTTCACCTTATTTATATTACAAATAGATACAAATATGTGGAGATAAATAATATCATCTAGTCCTTATATTTTTTTATGACCTTCGAGGAGCCGTATGAGGTGAAAATCTCATGTACGGTTCTGTAATAGCGATAGTAACAGTGATGTTATCATCGACTATGATTATCTAACAGTTTAAGTACAGTTGATATAGTTGAGGCACAATCAAAATATAGTTTCTGGGGGTGGAATTTGTGGAGACAACCTGTAGGGTTTATCATTTTCTTTATTTCTTCCCTAGCGGAATGTGAGAGATTGCCTTTTGATTTACCAGAAGCAGAAGAAGAGTTAGTAGCAGGTTATCAAACTGAATATTCAGGTATCAAATTTGGTTTATTTTATATTGCTTCCTATCTAAACCTATTAGTTTCTTCCTTATTTGTAACAGTTCTTTACTTAGGCGGTTGGAATATCTCTATTCCATACATATTCGTTCCGGAATTTTTTGAAATAAATAAAATAAGTGAAGTCTTTACAATAACAATAGGTATTTTTATTACATTGGTTAAAACTTATTTGCTCTTATTCATTTCTATCACAACAAGATGGACTTTACCTAGACTAAGAATGGACCAACTATTAAACCTTGGATGGAAATTTCTTTTACCTATTTCTCTTGGTAATCTATTATTAACAACCTCTTTTCAACTCCTTTCACTCTAAAAGCAAGATTTTTCTATATTCATGACTTGTCTCAAACAAGATAAAGAAACAAACATAAAATTATTCATAAAAATTCACGATATGCTCCCCATGGTAATTGGGTTCATTAATTATGGTCAACAAACCATACGAGCTGCAAGATACATTGGTCAAAGTTTCATGATTACCTTATCTCACGCAAATCGTTTACCGGTAACTATTCAATATCCTTATGAAAAATTAATCACATCCGAGCGGTTCCGCGGTCGAATCCATTTCGAATTTGATAAATGCATTGCTTGTGAAGTATGTGTTCGCGTATGTCCTATAGATCTACCTGTTGTAGATTGGAAATTGGAAACGGACATTCGAAAAAAACGGTTGTTTAATTACAGTATTGATTTCGGAATCTGTATATTTTGTGGCAACTGCGTTGAGTATTGCCCAACAAATTGTTTATCAATGACTGAAGAATATGAGCTTTCCACTTATAATCGTCACGAATTGAATTATAATCAAATCGCTTTAGGTCGTTTACCAATGTCAGCAATTGAAGATTATACAATTCGAACTATTTTTAATTCACCTGAAAAAAATGGATAAATTGCCTTTGATTGATTAATGGATTAATGATTAAAGATTCATTAAATAAAGATTAATTAAAGAAAGAACAATTTTGAATTATTACATTAAAAATTAAGATTTCTATTTCTATATTTAGAATTTCTATATTTCTATCTATCTATATATACTTAATATATATATATATAGATAGATAGATATTTTTTATCTAAACTTAAAGATTTATAAGTATAGAATGAGATTTCTTTCATTTTGTTTGGTCAATAACTACAAAAACTACAAACCCTAATTATTACTATTGATTTGATGATTGGTTGGTAAGAATTCCATCATTGTTTCATTTTGATTTAAAATATATTAATAGAGTTATATTATAATAATAGAGTTAGGATTCTATCCATAATTATTTTAAAATCAAAATTCGAGTCTTTACCTGTTCAAGAAAGAGAGAGCGCGATTAGTCCAATAGCTGTATCTATAGTAAGTTCCACTCCTTAGGGTGGAATTCAATTAGAAATCTATTAGCATTTTAAATAGTCTTTTTTCCTGGTCGGAGTCAATAAGGTCATGAAAAAACAATTAACGTTTTTTATCTTGTATTTTACGCACAATGGATTTATCTGGACCAATACATGATTTTCTTTTAGTCTTTCTGGGATTAGGTCTGATATTCGGAGGTCTAGGAGTAGTATTGCTTACTAATCCAATTTATTCTGCCTTTTCTTTGGGATTCGTTCTTGTTTGTATATCCTTATTTTATATTTTATCAAATTCTCATTTTGTAGCTGCTGCGCAGCTCCTTATTTATGTAGGAGCTATAAATGTTTTAATTCTATTTAGTGTGATGTTCATGAATGGTCCAGAGTATTCAAAAGGTTTTAATCTTTGGGCTGTTGGAAATGGGGTCACCTCTCTAGTTTCTATAAGTATTTTTGTTTTATTAATTACTTTTATTTCAGATACGACCTGGTACGGGATTATTTGGACTACAAGAGCAAACCAGATTCTCGAACAAGATTTAATAAATACTGGCCAACAAATTGGAATTCATTTATCAACAGATTTTTTTCTTCCGTTTGAATTCATTTCAATAATTCTTTTAGTTGCTTTAATAGGTGCGATTACTGTGGCTCGTGAGCCATAAATCTGTAAAATTAGTAACCACAATACAAATTTCACTCTGTTCTAGATTATCACATATATTTTTCGCCAATTCGATTTGAAGATTATTCATAATAAAACTCCTTTTATTCGACCTATTACTAAATATATGTCTTTGCTCTGTACTTGTAATATTCTTAATTGTAGTTAATCCAATCTGTTAATCTTGAATTTTTATTCGTTGTTTATGTTTCTATTGAAATAAATTGAAATTTATAAGGAGTTGGTCTATGATGCTCGAACATGTACTTGTTTTCAGTGCCTATTTATTTTCTATCGGTATCTATGGATTGATTACGAGTCGAAATATGGTTAGAGCCCTTATGTGTCTTGAACTTATACTAAATGCTGTTAATATGAATTTCGTAATATTTTCTGATTTTTTTGATAGTCGCCAATTAAAAGGAAATATTTTTGCAATTTTTGTTATATCTATCGCAGCCGCCGAAGCTGCTATTGGACCGGCTATCGTTTCGTCAATTTTTCGTAATCGAAAATCAATTCGTATTAATCAATCCAATTTGTTGAATAAGTAATATTGATGATATAAAATAGAATGTTCATATTCATTAATTCGAATTTAAATTGGTATCTATGATACATAATGTATCTGATCGTGTTTGTGAAAATAGAAAAAATTAAAGTATCTTGGCTTTATCTTATGAATCGATGTGGAATGAAATATTGAATAGCAAAATTCTGGCAAATCGTTGATTCATCTGGTGTCTAAATATATAAAAATTTAGGAATTTACTAGGTCGAAAATTTATGACATTAAAAAAAATTAAAAGATCCAATGTCACACTCAGTAAAAATTTATAATACATGTATAGGGTGCACTCAATGTGTTCGGGCCTGCCCCACGGATGTATTAGAAATGATACCTTGGGACGGATGTAAAGCTAAACAAATAGCTTCCGCCCCAAGAACAGAAGATTGCGTCGGTTGTAAGAGATGTGAATCCGCCTGCCCAACGGATTTCCTGAGTGTACGAGTTTATTTATGGCATGAAACAACTCGAAGCATGGGTCTAGCTTATTGACTCTTTCCATAAAACCATAAAAAGCCACTTGAACCCATTTGGTTTTTTGTTTACCGACAAAAACCCGTACTTGAAAAACCAATATTGGTTTTTCAAGTACGGGTTTTTGTGGCCCAAGTGTATCTTGTCTTTACCACGAATTCTTTTCCTTGGTCAACAACATTTGTCCTTTTACCAATATCCGCGGGTTGCTTAATTTTCTTTTTCCCTCATAAAGGAAATAAGATAATTAGGTGGTATACTATTTCTATCTGTATATTAGAACTTCTTTTAATGACCTATGCTTTCTCTTATTATTTCCAATTGGACGATCCATTAATTCAATTAGCGGAGGATTATAAGTGGATCGATTTCTTGGATTTTGATTGGCGATTGGGGATAGATGGACTCTCGCTAGGACCCATTTTATTGACAGGATTTATCACGACTTTAGCTACTTTAGCGGCTCGGCCAGTTACTCGGGATTCCAGATTATTTCATTTTCTGATGTTAGCGATGTATAGTGGCCAAATAGGATTATTTGCTTCTCAAGATCTTTTACTTTTTTTCATTATGTGGGAGTTAGAATTAATTCCCGTTTATCTACTTCTATCCATGTGGGGAGGAAAGAAACGTTTGTATTCAGCTACAAAATTTATTTTGTATACTGCGGGCAGTTCCATTTTTTTATTAATGGCAGCTTTGGGTCTCGCTTTATATGCGTTCAATGAACCAACATTCAATTTTGAAAAATCAGCCAATCAATCATATCCTGTAAGCCTAGAAATACTATTCTATATTGGGTTTCTTGTTGCTTTTGCTGTCAAATCACCGATTATACCTTTCCATACATGGTTACCAGACACCCACGGAGAAGCACATTATAGTACTTGTATGCTCTTAGCTGGAATCTTATTAAAAATGGGGGCATATGGATTGATTCGAATCAATATGGAATTATTACCCCACGCCCATTCTTTATTTTCTCCCTGGTTGGTAATAGTAGGCGCAATACAAATAATCTATGCAGCTTTAACATCTTCTGGTCAACGAAATTTAAAAAAGAGAATAGCCTATTCTTCTGTATCTCATATGGGTTTCATAATTATAGGGATTTGCTCTATAAGTGATATGGGACTCAATGGCGCTGTTTTACAAATAATATCACATGGATTTATTGGTGCTGCACTTTTTTTCTTGGCGGGGACGAGTTATGATAGAATACATCTTGTTTATCTTGACGAAATGGGCGGAATGGCTACCCTAATGCCAAAAATATTCACGATGTTCAGTGTCTTATCATTAGCCTCCCTTGCATTACCGGGCATGAGTGGTTTTGTTGCGGAATTAATAGTCTTTCTTGGAATAATTACCGGCCAAAAATATCTTTTAATGCCAAAAATTCTAATTACTTTTGTAATGGCAGTTGGAATGATATTGACTCCTATTTATTTATTATCCATGTTACGCCAAATGTTCTATGGATACAAGCTGTTTGATGCTGCAAACTCGTATTTTTTTGATTCTGGGCCCCGGGAATTTTTTGTTTCGATATGTCTACTTTTACCAGTAATAGGTATTGGACTTTTTCCGGATTTCGTTTTCTCATTAGCAGTTGAGAAGGTTAGTGCTATTCTATCTAATTATTTTAATAGGTAGTTATTCGAAATAAAACAAAAAATCAATCAAAAAAAACCTATTCTTTCATTAAAACAAAAAAAGAAGAATTACAACCAAATATCTTTGGCATTTGTGAGAACCTTTTGAATCACTATATTACTTGATTCAAAAGGTTCTCAGCCACTTAACTGAGGTTTCTTATATATCTATAATTATTATAGAATATAATAATAATATATTTCTTATATTCTAATTATAGGCTGGGTTGGGTTGTCCTATGGTTTTATTCGTCAATACTTTTTTTTTCAATTCAATTTAATGTAAATGAACCATAACTATGTAGTCCTATTCCCAATAAATTAACCCCAAAATAGCATACCCAGATTATAAGAAAGCCTATAGAAGCAACAATTGCAGAACTGAAACCTTGAAAATTTTTATTGGTTCGAGTATGCAAATAAATTGCAAATATGACCCAAGTAATAAATGCCCAAGTTTCCTTTGGGTCCCAATTCCAATAGGACCCCCATGTTTCATTAGCCCAGACTGCTCCCGAAAGGATACCTATGGTTAAAAAGATAAACCCTATACTAATAATACGATAACTCCAATTATCCAATTGTTGAATCAACTGAAATCTGTAATAATTCCTATCCTTATTCCTATTTGTCTTTAAAGACAAAGAAGAAAGAGTTCGTGACAAATCGTTCCTTTGCCTCATGTAAAGGATGGAAAGGATCTTGGCGAAGGAAAAATCTTTTAAGAAATTTATGCTTTTTTTAACAGTTCTTATGACGACTTTTCGAAATCGAATTACTAGAAGTGCTACTGATAATAATGATCCACATAAAAGAGCTGCATAGCCCAATATCATCATACTTACGTGCATCATTAACCACTGGGATTGCAGAGCGGGTACTAAGATTTCCGATTGATGCATATCAGTTAAAAAACCCGAAGTAGCAAAGCTTTGGGTACAAAAAGTACTAGGCGCAGTTATTACGCTTAATAAATTTTGATGCTTTTTAAAATAAGGAACCATATGAATAATGGAGAAACCCCAAGAAAGGAATATTAATGATTCATATAAATTACTTATTGGTAAATGTTTCAAATAAATCCAACGAGTAATTAATAATCCTGTTATACAGCAAAAAGTAATTAGCATACCCTTTTCTGACGAATCAGATAGTTCGGTAAATTCAGCGACTAATAAACTTAGCAAATTAATTAAAATTACAATTGAAACCACCGAAAACGATATATGAGTCAATACATGCTCAAAACTTAACATAATCATAAAAGACAAAAAAAACGTAATAAAGTTACTTTAATTATGCATAAGGCATATTTAAATTGGGAATTCAATTCATTATACGATTTTTTGTATCCTTTTGAAAACAAAAAGACGTTATGCCGCTACTCGGACTCGAACCGAGATGCTCTAGCACTGCTTCCTAAGAGCAGCGTGTCTACCGATTTCACCATAGCGGCTTGCTCAACATTATAATAACCTATTTTGATTCAATCGTCAAACTTAAAGGGCTCAATTTAATAGAATATTTTTTAGGTCAATCAAATTAATGAAAAAACAATTGGAATTTAAAATTCCAATTTTAGTGATCCATTCTAAGGATTTCTGGAAATCTTTTTTTGTATTACTCGTTAGAATTTCATTCTGTAGCGAACTTTTATTAGGATTTAGTAAACCAATTAGATATTGATCTCCGGGTATATTATATAATAAAAAATAAAAAAAGAGTTGTTAGTTCTGTCCAAAAAGATTGACCAATTCAATATATATATTTTGATACAATGTTGGGCCCAAACATATGATCATGATCAAAACGAGATTTTTCAAAATTTATACAGTTTGATCTACCTAAAAGTGAAAGGCGCTTTTTTTTTCTTAATTGAGTTGAAAGCAAAAAAAGGTTGATTCTATTTTTTATAGTTATTTCAAATAATAATTATTAAGAAAGTTCTAAAATAAGCTTGAAACTTATTCAAATTCTTGATTTATTTTTTTTACTAAAGACCTTAGATTTGCCCTTTTCTATTCAATTTTCCATTCAAAGTTTAAATAAAAATACAAATAAAAATCAAACACGTCTTAATCTTTTGATTTTGTCTCTTTATTTATTATTGTTATGCTTTTTTATGATTCTGACAAGTGGGTCGATGGGGAAAATCAGAATCCCCATCCCCAAAATGATAAACGAAATTCTACTTTTTCTCATATCAAGTCGAGTTGAATTAGCCCAGGTTTTTCTTTTTTATTTGTCGCACAAAAAAACTTTTTGAATTACCAGTAGAAAGGGATTTTGCTAAGGAAAAAGCTTTCAACGCTGCCCAAGATCCTTTTCTTTTCCAAATATTTTTTCGAATACGCTTTTTTGCTATAGAAGTGCGCTTTTTTGGAACTGCCATTTAAAAAAAAAAAGAAAGTAATTAATATTCTATATGGATGTGAAAGACATCTATTGTTAAAAAAAACGCATTCTTTATTATATCGATTATATCGATCTTTTTAGTTAGTCTTTATATGATATTCTCTTCATCTTCATAAAAAAGCGCGTCCATTTATTTCTTATTTTTCTCTTTCGATTTATATCCTTTTCAAATTCAAATAAAAATCGAGTACTATTTTTGATAAAATTCTTCACTCTTTCTATATGTATCTATATGTATAAAAATCCTTATTAATTATTGTAATTTATAATAATAAATGCAAATTTCATTTTAGAATTAGGTATCCTTTTCTATTTTCACTAGTATCCTTGTGATATCATTTGACCAATTTAAACTTCTTAATTTGAATATATTAAGTATTTGGAAAAAGATTAAGAATAATTTTAAATAATGAGATTTTTTTATGGAACATACATATCAATATTCATGGATTATACCTTTCGTTACACTTCCAGTCCCTATGTTAATAGGAATGGGACTCCTACTTTTCCCGGCGTCAACAAAAAAACTTCGTCGTATGTGGGCTTTTTCAAGTATTTTTTTGTTAAGTACAGTTTTCGTTTTTTCGACCAATCTGTCTATTCAGCAAATAAATAGCAGTTCTGTCTATCAATATATATGGTCGTGGACCATTAACAATGATTTTTCTTTAGAATTTGGATATTTGATCGACTCACTTACTTCTATTTTGTTAATATTAATTACTACGGTTGGAATTTTTGTCCTTATTTATAGTGATAGTTATATGTCTTATGATCAAGGCTATTTAAGATTTTTTGCTTATATGAGCTTTTTCAATACTTCAATGTTAGGATTAGTTACTAGTTCGAATTTAATACAAATCTATATTTTTTGGGAATTAGTTGGAATGTGTTCGTATCTATTAATAGGGTTTTGGTTCACACGACCGATTGCGTCCAATGCTTGTCAAAAGGCGTTTGTAACTAATCGTGTAGGCGATTTTGGTTTATTATTAGGAATTTTAGGTCTTTATTGGATAACGGGCAGTTTCGAATTTCAGGATTTGTTTGAAATATTCAATAACTTAATTTCGAATAATGACAATGAACTTTTCTTTTTTACTTTGTGCGCCTTCCTATTATTTTCCGGTGCAATTGCTAAATCTGCGCAATTCCCCCTTCATGTATGGTTACCAGATGCCATGGAAGGACCCACCCCTATTTCCGCTCTGATACACGCGGCTACTATGGTAGCCGCGGGAATTTTTCTTGTAGCTCGACTTCTTCCTCTTTTCGTAGTCATACCTTATATAATGAATCTAATAACTTTGATAGGGATAATAACAGTACTTTTAGGAGCTACTTTAGCTCTTGCTCACAAAGATATTAAAAGAAGTTTAGCCTATTCGACAATGTCTCAATTGGGTTATATGATGTTAGCTTTAGGTATGGGGTCTTATCGAGCCGCTTTATTTCATTTGATTACTCATGCATATTCGAAAGCCTTGTTGTTTTTAGGATCTGGATCCATTATTCATTCAATGGAAGCTATTGTTGGCTATTCCCCAGATAAGAGCCAGAATATGATTCTTATGGGGGGTTTAACAAAACGTGTTCCAATTACAAAAAACGCTTTTTTATTAGGAACTCTTTCTCTTTGTGGTATTCCACCCCTCGCCTGTTTTTGGTCTAAAGATGAAATTCTTAATGATAGTTGGTTGTATTCACCTATTTTCGGAATAATAGCTTGTTCGACGGCGGGATTAACAGCCTTTTATATGTTTCGGGTTTATTTACTTACTTTTGGGGGGCATTTTAATGTTCATTTTACAAATTACAGCGGTAAAAAAAGCAGTGCGCTCTATTCACTATCTCTATGGGGTAAAGGAGAATCAAAAATGTTAAAAAAAAAAATGGGTTTATTAGCTTTATTAACAATCAATAATAGTCAACGGGCTTCTTTTTTTTGCAAGAAAAGATATCAAATTGACGGTACTATAAAAAAGATGACGCGCCCTTTTGTTATTAATCATTTTGGAACTAAAAGCATTTTTTCCTATCCGCAAGAATCAGATAATACTATGTTATTTCCAATGTTAGTTTTGGGACTATTTACTTTCTTTATTGGAGCAATAGGAATTCCTTTTAATCAATTTAATCAAGAAGGGGTGGATTTAGATATATTATCTAAACTGTTAAGTCCATCTTTAAACCTTTTGCATCAGAATGAAAATAATTCTGCGGATTTTTATGAATTTGTAACAAAGGCCGCTTTTTCGATCAGTATAGCTTTTTTTGGAATATTTATAGCCTCCTCTTTATATAAGCCGGTTTATTCATCCTTACATAATTTTAAGTTCTTCAATTTGTTCGTCAAAAAGGGTCCTAAAAGAATTTTTTGGGATAAAACAATAAACATGATATATGATTGGTCTTATAATCGTGCTTACATAGATACTTTTTATGCACGATTTTTAACTAAAGGTATAAGACAATTAGTAGAATTTACTCTGTTTTTTGATAGACGAGTAATTGATGGAATTATCAATGGGATCGGTGTTATGAGTTTCTTTATAGCAGAAGGTATCAAATATGTAGGAGGCGGACGGATCTCTTCTTATCTCTTAGTTTTTTTATTTTATATATTAATATTAATTTTTATTAATTTACTATTTTATTAATTTTAACTCTCTTCTAATATTCTTTTTTTCTATTAAATATTAAAATAAAATATATATTTTATTTCATATGATATGAATTATCATGTTTATCTTGAATTATACTTTAATTTCCTTTTCTATTAATTCTATATTTTCGAGAATTCGAATTCTATATTAATTATTAATATATTTAATATTTTTTATTAAAAAGTTTAGTTTAGGTTAGTTTTAGGTTGGTTAATGGGTGAATTTTTTACCATAAAATTAAATCCTCCTCCTACCGCCCATTTTTAAAATAGTTTTATTGATCAGGAATAATAACAAAAAATGGAATAAGAATAATAAATAAGAATGTCAATTCATTTTTCTTTTTATACACAAAAATCTTCAATTCGTTAGCAATTCCGAATTTTGTCAAATAGAATTTCTTATTAATTAATACAATTTTTTTTTTCTTTTTTTTTAGTTGGCTAGAAATAAAAAAGGATAGTATATCTCTTCACTTACAAAAGAGAAAATTTTGTATCTCAAAGTAAATTCCATGGCTTCCTTTCTAGATAGAATTGATAGGCAATCGAATTCCAGGTATCAGAATAGAATATAGAATGGAAAACAAGGAATGTGTCTATATCCTTGTTTTCCTATATTAGATCAGATATGCTATAGAATATATATATATGACAAACGTACCTTTATTTCATTTTCAATTGTGGATAGATACGTATCCTTAACATACTGAACCGACTGGAATTATTTGTATTAAACCAAAAGCGGTTCATACAAGCTAAATCTTCGAATCGAAAATTGGGCCAAAGAAAAAGTTTGAATTGAAGTAGTTTCTTTTTCTCTCTATCAAAATATTTACTTTTTTCTATAATGTCATATTTACTTTTTTCTATAATGTCAAAGCGGCTGCAGTTTTTTCTATTATTACTTTTGAAAAGTTCTGTATTCATATGAATATCATTTTCTTTTTTTGAATTGAAAGAGAGTAGAATTCTCAACTCTCTACGACTTCTAGTGGATAAAAGATTTTCAGGAACAAGAAAATATTTTTTCTTTCTAAATCCAATTAGACTTTTAAGTCTTTCAATAGATTTGAAAAAATTCTCTTTATTAATATAGCTTTTTTCTCCGCATCCTTGATTAATTTGTTGTTTGGTCTTATGAACCAATAAAATAGCTATGGTTTGATACATAAGAAATTTTCCATTAAGCTTCGTCTTGTTTTTTTTCGGTACATGCGGAATCTCAACAACCAATCTTCCTCTAGAGATCAATTTTAGATCTCCCCTAGTCCTATCCTTAAGCCGAGCATTTTTCTTTTGACTCCGAAAAGCAAAAATGTCCACATTAAATTCTCTTCGTCGAATCAAGGATTTAATCCATAGATTTTTCTTTGTTTTGTCCTTTTGAAAGAAGGCCTTGTCTTTTAGCAGGTAAGTATATGTTTGGATATTCGACGAAATGCTTTCGTCTACATCCTTAGCATCTATGGTCGCTCTGAATGGCTGGTGAGCTCGCCGTTTGAGTGGACTCAAAAGAAAATTCCGCCAACCGGTGTTTTCTGTTCTACTGGTGTTTCCTGTTCTACTGGTGTTTTTTGTTCTCCTTCTCCTGGTGCTTTGTGGTGTACTGATGATTATTCTGCTCCTGGTTTGTGGTCTCCTGATGATTATTCTTCTCTTGGCGTTTTTTATTTTTGGTCTACTGGTGATTACGCTTCTACTGGTGATTAGTCTTCTACTGGTGTTTCTTGTTCTCCTGGTGGTTCTCTTTGGTATTCTGAGAATTGATTGAAGATTCACTGGGTTCTGAAATCGAGTTTCTTTATAATTGAAAAGAAGTAATTGGGTTGGTATTACCCACGGTCTTCTCTTATATGCGTTGTAAAGTTTGTCGAATTTTGAAAAAAAGAACCCCAATTCAAAATTTGATACGAGACAGTATACTATTTCGTCATTCATTCCCATCCAATCTAACTCAGGTGGGTGTCTTTTTACAAATTCTTGACCTCTTTTGACAAGCATAGGATACAAAATATCTTTGTCACAAAAACGATCTCGGTCACCGTCTTTCTCAATTATTTGATATTTATTCCCCTTACTCTCCGT